TAAACCAACCCCGTGGACTGCTACGAAAAACACCATCGGATTTCAAAGTAGCACGATCTAATTCAAAAATCTCACCCAATTGAGCACGTCTAGCATATTTTTTCACAGTAGCGGGATCGCTATAACTGACTCCGTTGAGTTCGCCGCCATAGAACTCGACAGTTACACCTACTTGTTCGACACTATATTTAGATTCCGCCCTTCTAAAAGGAACATCGGCTCTAACAATTCCGTCTCCGTCTACCAAAACAACCGGAAATGTTTCAAAAAAAGTAGGCATACGACGTACAAAAAGTTCGCGCCCCTCTTTATCTCTAAAGATAGGATGTCCTAACCACCCAACAGCTATTCCATCCCCGTTGTCCATTGAGCCCGCTCTGAATAACCCCCCCTTTGCCGGATTATTGCCGATGTAATCATAAAAAGCTAGTTTTTCGGGAATTTTAGACCAAGCTTCAGATAAACTTTGATTTTCAGCCAACCCAGCACCAATTCTTCGATATATTTCTTGTTGGAAGTATCCTTGATCCCATTGATAACGAGTGGGACCAAATAATTCAATCGGGGTAGTTGCTGAACCATACCACATAGTTCCAGCAACTACAAAAGCGGCAAAAAAGACAGCAGCAATACTACTGGAAAGGACGGTTTCAATATTTCCCATACGTAATCCTTTGTATAGGCGTTGAGGTGGACGTACACTAAGATGGAATAGACCCGCCAATATGCCCAAGGTCCCTGCTGCAATATGATGAGAGGCTATTCCTCCCGGAACAAAAGGATCAAAACCCTCCACACCCCACGCTGGATTTACGGATTGTACCCTTCCAGTTAGTCCATAAGGATCGGACACCCATATTCCAGGACCATACAATCCTGTTACATGAAATGCACCAAAACCAAAGCAAGCCACCCCTGATAGAAATAAATGAATTCCAAAGATCTTAGGCAAATCCAAAGAGGGTTTTCCTGTACGTTCATCAGTAAATATTTCTAGATCCCAATACACCCAATGCCAGATAGCTGCCAAAAAGCACAAGCCCGAAAACACAATATGTGCCCCGGCCACACCTTCGTAACTCCAAATACCCGGATTCGTTACAGTACCCCCTGTGATACTCCAACCGCCCCATGAATTGGTTATTCCTAAACGAGTCATGAAGGGTATAACGAACATACCCTGTCTCCACATTGGATCAAGAACAGGATCAGAAGGATCAAAAACTGCTAATTCGTATAGAGCCATCGAACCGGCCCAACCAGCAACCAGAGCTGTATGCATTATATGGACAGAAATCAAACGACCGGGATCATTCAATACGACGGTATGAACACGATACCAAGGCAAACCCATGGAAATACCCCTTTATCAATGAAAAATAGACACAATGTAACTTTATTGCATTGGAAAAAACTATGCTGTGGACCCTCTTTTTAGTGGATTATCTTGGGGAAAGAATTAATATTTGTTTGATTTGTTTGATTCTTTTCAATTACTTTTAGTAATAATGAAACTATTTTGTTCGTAGGAACAAAAAGAAGCAGATCTATTCTACACCCGATAAGTACCAATACGCAATGGTAGGGGAGTTGATACCATTTTATATGAGTGAATGCATATATATATTTGTTCATCATTCAAAGGACTTATTTGTAATAATTTTCCTTTATTCATTTTGTCTTCTTTATCTTTATCTTTTTTTATAAACTTAGTCAATCTATGGATAAAATATGATAAAGGCCAATATTAGTAGGACACTAAATCCATTGTTACGCTTTCACATCAAAGTGAGATATAGTACTTAATTTTTCTTTTATTTAATGCCTATTGGTGTTCCAAGAGTACCTTTTCGAAGTCCTGGAGAGGAAGATGCATTGTGGATTGACGTATAGTGCGACTTGTCAGATATATTGGGTCATATGGTATTTCCCCATTCTCTTCCCCGATCGAGATATCCTCCCCTTCGCCCAAGAAAGATTGATTGAATTATCAAAAATTTGGAGCGTGAAGTTCAATTAGATCCATTTTTTCGGGAGGGTATACAGATTAATATTATCAATTAGAATAATTTATGGTTATCTTGGTTAGGCCAATAAAATGAAGTATCCAGGCTCCGTTTAGAAAAAAACCGGTAAAAAATCTATTTATGATTACTATTTCTATCATATTCTATTTCTTTATATATTTATAATAGAAGTGATCTCAAACTGTTAATCAATCGAGTAATATGATGAATGCATTGAATATCTGTTGTAAGACATGAAATAAATTGTAAAAAGGAAGTCGTAGCAAAAGGACGTGGTATTGGGGCATTTGTCATATATGTGCAAATCCAAATCGGGCGGATCTTTACTAGGAGTAGAGCATAAACCTAAAAAAATTGAAGAAGCCCATTCAGGAACAAGAAAATTACATCGCGATTGAGATTGTATCTCGATGAAACAATACATCAATGAAAAGTTAGTTAGATAAATTTAGTAATTTTTTTTTATAGATAAACAAAACAGGCCAAAACCCATCTTTTTTGAAAAATGAAAGAAAAGCCCCTTTTTATAAGTTAAAAGCCTGGTATGAAAAAAAAAAAAATAAAAGAAAGCGCTAGAATCTACATCTACACATTGATTCTTTTTTTTTTTTTCGTTATTTTTGTTGAACCGTATGCATCAAAAGGTGCATGTACGGTTTCTAAGGGATACAACTTTATCCCAATCAACCGACTTTATCGAGAACGATTACTTTTTTTAGGCCAAGGGGTTGATAGCGAGATCTCGAATCAACTTATTGGTCTTATGGTATATCTCAGTATAGAGGATGATACCAAAGATCTATATTTGTTTATAAATTCTCCTGGCGGATGGGTAATACCCGGAGTAGCTATTTATGATACTATGCAATTTGTGCGACCAGATATACAGACAATATGCATGGGATTAGCCGCTTCAATGGGATCTTTTATTCTGGTCGGAGGAGAAATTACCAAACGTCTAGCATTCCCTCACGCTTGGCGCCAATGAGTTTTTTATTTGATTTGAGAGAAAAAAGAAGACTATGCCTTCGCGCTATATGAAATATGAATATTAAGTAATAATAGCATGGCACTTCGAATTCGATATGATAAATTTTTTTAACCCTTAAATTATGTATCGAAAGAGTAGTATGAGATAAAAGGTATTTCCGATTTTATCTAATCTATCGGGAGGCCTATTTCAGCGTCACAAACTTTTTTGTTTTCACGCCGGGAGGCTCTTAACAATATTTAGGTTATGAAAGAATATGAAAATAAAAAAAATCTTGTTTTTTTATTTGAAAAAAAAAAAAAAAGAAACTTTGGGATTGCTAAATAACAGACGAAATAAATATATAAAGCAACGGAGCCATCATAGTATTTTTGAACTACTCCAAAAACAAAAAGAAGGGTGGTTATTGGATCATTTACCAACCCGAGTCTGATAGACCCTATATTTAATTTATTTGATATTTAAGTGATATTTAAGTAAGGTAAAAACGAATTCCATTATAGAGCCGTATGCAATGCGTAAAAGATGCCTGTACGGTTGTTCAATTATATATTTTATTATTCTTTATCTCTTCACCTTATCATCATGCGAGATAGAATAAACATTTATTATGTTATATCATCAGGGTAATGATCCATCAACCTGCTAGTTCTTTTTATGAGGCACAGACGGGAGAATTTATCTTGGAAGCGGAAGAACTTTTGAAGCTGCGCGAAACCGTCACAAGGGTTTATGTACAAAGGACAGGCAAACCCTTATGGGTTGTATCCGAAGATATGGAAAGAGATGTTTTTATGTCAGCAACAGAAGCCCAAGCTCATGGAATTGTTGATCTTGTAGCGACTGAATAAAAAAGAAAAAATAACAAAAATTTCAGACGAATTGGTGATTTGAGATTTTATCTTCTTACCGGATTTAATATTCTATTCATTAATCTATTAATATAGAAATAAAATAATTCATAATCATCCGGTTAAGATCGATCTAAACCAGCCCATTATGTATATGATTCAATATGCCAACTATTAAACAACTTATTAGAAACACAAGACAGCCAATCAGAAATGTCACGAAATCCCCCGCTCTTGGGGGATGTCCTCAGCGACGAGGAACATGTACTAGGGTGTATGTGCGACTCGTTCAGATCATGGGCTAGGACAAAAGAAAGAAAACAATTGATCCAGTATCAACGATCAGTACCAGTGAATAGACTAGAATGGAAGAACTCCATTCAATATCTAAAAATCAAAAAGATCTATCCTTCTATTGTGGTATCAAATGTATGGTTTCCGTTGGTGCAAATCCAATCAACTCCGTTTTAAATTTAAGATGAGAAAGAATTCTCCATTGATAGCAAATGATATCCATTAAGCAGGGGAAATACTATTTTAAAAAGCAGAAAAATTATGCCTTACTCTTGCAAGAACGGACTAACAGGGTCAGCTACTCAGCTAATCTTCATAATTAAATACCGTTACTGTATAAGTAGATCTCATTGTGAAAGACCTCGTACTGGATAATTATGGGTAGAGCCAAAGAGTGTGAACTGTACAAGTTAACAATAACATTGATTAAATGAAAGAAGGGCTCCGGTGTATAGAGAGGACCTCACCGTTTAAGAAGTAACCATAGAAACGATGGAACCCACTATATCCATTTATATTTACTACTTTTATGTGTTTTTGATACCTAATATCAATACAATTTTTTCTAGGCATTTCACCTAGAAAAAAAAAAAAAAAAATCGTGGTCGGGAAGGTTATAGTAGCAAAAGCCATTGGAATTCAAATTTTATACATTGGAAGAATCCGTTTTGTTATTAATAGACTAGGATACGGGAAGGGAATAACTGAAAGAAAGGAAATCGATTAGTTATTCATCAAAGTTTCATTTATTCAATGACCAGAATTAAACGAGGGTATATAGCTCGAAGACGTAGAACAAAAATTCGTTTATTTGCATCAACCTTTCGAGGGGCTCATTCAAGACTTACTCGTACTATTACTCAACAGAAAATAAGAGCTTTGGTTTCGGCTCATCGGGATAGAGGTAGACAAAAGAGAGATTTTCGTCGGTTGTGGATCACTCGGATAAATGCAGTAATTCGCGAGAATAAAGTATACTTCAGTTATAGTAAATTTATACACAATCTGTACAAGAGACAGTTACTTCTTAATCGTAAAATACTTGCACAAATAGCTATATTAAATAAGAGTTGTCTTTATATGATTTCCAATGAGATCATAAAATAAAGAGATTGGAAGGAATCCGTTGGAATAGTTTAAATGGAGTTCCCTGGAGAATGAACTCTGGGAAGGTAGAGTAGAAATTAGTATGATAAAATATGATAAAGTCATCAAAATGAAGAAAGACGTTAAATAAAAAATATTTATTCCTCTTCTCCCATTTTTTTTCTTACGACAGGACATTTCGATTTTACGATTTTTCGAACAAAAAAAAAAACGTCAATCCGCATTTGAGTTTGGATTGGAATTTTATTTTGATTCAATTCAATTGAAGAGTCAACCTATTTTTTTTCTGGTTCTAAGACCAGCAGCTCTAGCGGTTGACTCGCTTCTTTCAAATTGTTTCTCATTATTAAGAAAAGGTAACGGAGATAAAATACGAGCTTGTTTTATAGCAATAGTAATTAATCGTTGTTGTTTTAAGGTCAATCTATTCACCCGTCTAGATAATATTTTTCCTTGTTCGCTAATAAATCGACTAATTAAACTCATGTTTCTATAATCAATTCGATCCCCCGATTGGATCGGAGGCAAACGCCTACGAAAAGATCGCTTAGATTTAAGAAAGATTCGCTTGGATTTATCCATGGTTTGTTTATTCCTTATCCTGAAAATCCCAATCCTATTTCTTAATTCTACATCATCTTTGATCCGATCGAAATAGGATTTGGTTTGTTTATATTTATTTGTTTCTATTTAAATAAATAAAAAAAAAAATTTAAATAAATTATATATATATATTGTTATATATAATATGTAATTTTTCATCTTCCTTGGAAGACTGACACACGAGCGATCGGTTCGATCTATTTCTTTATCTCCCCATGAATCGTATGTTTGTAACAACAGGGACAGAATTTTCTCAATTCCAATCGACTAGGCGTATTGTGTCGATTCTTTTGAGTAATATATCTGGAAATGCCCATTGATTCCTTATTAACACGATTTCGAACACAACTGGTACATTCCAAAATAACCGTTACTCGGACATCTTTACCCTTAGCCATGAACCTCCTTTGGTTTTTGATTCACTCAATTCTTTAATTTTCCGACCCGAAGCAAGGAAGAAGAAAGGACACAAAAATAGAAGCAGGTAACTCGAAATAAAATTATGAAAGAAATATTTTGTTGCAATCAATATAGTAATAAATAATAAGTAATATAATGATTTCTAACTATATTTAGAATTTTTAATTGCCGTACAGTATTTCATTTTCAGTTAAGTATCTTGTATGATATTGTTGCCCCAACCACCGCATTTCCGTTCTATTATTAATATTAATTTAATTTGAGCCTGAGCCCGAGTTCATAGTTTCACTGAGGGTGAAACCGCTTTTTCTTTGTTTTTTTTTTTTAGAAAGAATAAGTAAAAAAAGAAAAAACAAAGAAAAAAAGAAGGGAGGGGTAGGGATTAGTTACAGATATTTGATTGTATCTCTAATCTTCTTCCCCCTTCCCATATCAATAGCTAGAATGAAAAAAAGGGGAATATCAACGCATCCGGAAAAAAACGATTGATCTCTATCAATAAACCTGCTAAAGCCCCGAACCATAGAGTACTTACTACCGGTGCCACGGAGAGATATGTTTTTAGATCTCGCATTTTAAAAACTCCTCTTTCTGTATTCGTTATTGTAATTTTATTGTAATTTGTAATACCTAATGGTAATACATATATGACCGGATGTGTATATGTAGTTAATGACTTACCACTTGTACGCGGAGTTCCTAATTCAAATTGAAATGTACAAAATAGATATTTATTTAAAGAAAAAAATACGTCCATTTCCGCCTTAAATTCCTAAAAAATATTAATTTTTTGTGGTAGATTTCATATTTATTTCATACTTTATATAAGTCTTTTACCATATTATATGTTTGTTATATGATATATGAGACCAAAAGGAAGAAGGAAGAAATGATAAGATAGTTTGTGTATATCAATGTAGGAAATAAAGATGTGGAAAACAAGGCAGGGATTCTCTACAATGACACTGTAGACCAATTGAAAGGGATGTAGCGCAGTTTGGTAGCGCGTTTGTTTTGGGTACAAAATGTCACGGGTTCAAATCCTGTCATCCCTACCTATTACTTATCTTCTGAGCAGTAACGAGGGATCAATTGAGATCAATTAATAAAATTGTACATATTTAATTAAATAAATATTTAATTTTTATTTTTTATAGTATATATATATGCAAGATAAATTGGGGTTACAAAATATTTATTGTGATAA